TCGAACCCGCATCGTTAGCTTGGAAGGCTAGGGGTTATAGTCGACGTCGATTCATCATTTTTAACGTCTCTAATTCAAAACCGAACATGAAACTTTGGTTTCATTCGGCTCCTTTATGGAAAATGGATAAATTGCTAGATTTAAGATGTGAACCAACTTAAAAAAAAAATTATACCCATAACATCTATGTCAGCTTTTTGTTTGAATATATTCACGACTCGCTTTCTAGATGATCCCTCTAGAAGAAGGGATTCTAACAATCTTTCTAGTTACTTCGTTCTCTATTTCTATTTAATAGGGTCCTAAGGAAAAGGATTTTATTTCCACCGAGCTAAAATAATATGTCGATGTCTCTAGTAAACTAAAGACATCATTTAATAGCTATTTTGCTTCAACTTATTCGCTACAAATCAAAAAAATTGAAGATTTAGTTACGATTAAAAATTCGAAATCTACTTTTCTATCTTCATCCATGGATTCTTTATTCATACTCATTCAATTGGAAGTATTGCTCCAATTTCCAAATTTTGTTTCGCAATTTCATAATCCATGCAATTTTGAATTGACTTTTGGATAAAAATCCCGAAAATCTTGATTTTTCCTTGAATGTGTCATTGAAAGGTAAAGGATTTCATCCTTTTAATGAAATAAAGTTTTTGATCGGAATATGAATCAAACCGAAAGAACCCTTAACTATTAAGGGGGGTTAATAGAACGAATCACACTTTTACCACTAAACTATACCCGCTACAATGCAATTATTATATATAAATGGACTTTTTGTCGAACAGTGGAATTGGGCGTAATTAAGAAAGGATCATAAGAGAATCATAAAATTTAGAGTAGTAACGTTTTTCGCGGGGGTTTCAATTTAATGAGATTCCAAAAAAGGGGGCTCGTTTAAATATTTAAATAACTAAATAACAAGTTCTATCTTTGGACGAGTGGGGGCTCACCAAAATCGTTGAAATCATAACAGAAAAATGCATTGTGTAAGTTTTCATTTTGTTATGAAAATTTTGAAAATAAGCAAGAAATAATAATACGAAATGACACTATTCTTTTATCTTTTATCTAATAATAATGGAAATAATCCTTTTTCTTTTTGGTCTTGCTTTAATAGTAAGCATTTTTGTTTTCCGTTTTCAAATAAGATAAGTTTAGTTATAATTCGTTGGAACAAAAAAAGGCCCGGCTGGGTATTGACCAGGCCAGGCCCAAAGGGCACTTCGAACAAAATCAAAGCAAGAAGGTCTTCTTTATTTATCTTTCTATTTGGATCTTTCGAGCATCTAAATGGAATTGCTAATTCTAAATTATATAATAACGATAAAGAATGCGAAAGAAAGACTTTCTTTAATCCTTACTTCATGTGTAATGTAAGATAGTAATTATCTTTTTCAATTGGGAGAGATGGCTGAGTGGACGAAAGCGGCGGATTGCTAATCCGTTGTACGAGTTAGTCGTACCGAGGGTTCGAATCCCTCTCTTTCCGTTTCCGGTGATGACTTTCTATTTTTTTCTTTCCAATTTTGAAACCCTCCTTTTTTCCTAGTTAAACGTGTAGAATAAATCAAATCTTAAGAAAATTGGAAAATCAAGCAAGAAAAACGAAAAAACCCTTTATATGTTATTCTTCACGTCCAGGATTACGTCCTGGATCATTGGATAGGAATCCAAAGATGAAGAGAGAAACAAAGAATATTACTACTGTGTAAACGAAAAGTTTGAGAGTAAGCATTACACAACCTCCAAGATCATTTTTTGAAAAAAAAAAAAAACGAGAAAAGATAATAGATCCTCCATTTTTATATCACATATCCTATTTTGACACCAAGAAAAGAATTCTAGAAATAGAAAAGAATGTTCAGAAATTCAAATGAAGTTGAAATTTGTAATAAGAGTCTTTGATTACCAAAAATAACTTTCATATCTACAATTAGATATTGTAGGGGATAATAAGGTCTTTCGCCGTAACAAAAGGGTTAGAATGGGGAAATGGGGCGAGCCGGATTTATTGCGGCTATCCAAGAATTTCAATGTTTGAATCAAAGGTTCATACTGTTTGAATCGAAGGTTCATACTGTCAGACTTATTTGATCTTATCAATTGTTAGAATTTTTCTCGAATAAATCATGAATTTTCTAGGATAGTATTAAAGATCTTATCGAAAACTTACAGCAGCTTGCCAAACAAAGGCTAAAAGAAAAAAGAACAGGGGTATGACTGGCATAACATCTACGATTGGATTCAAAAAAGCATAGGCTTCGGGCAATTTGGCGAGGAAAAGACTACTTGGATAAAGGGCAGAATTAAGACAGATCAAACTAAAGATATTAAGCATAACAGACATTTTGTTCGTCGAGATAATTGCATTTTGATTGAGTTATTGATATAAGGAAAAATGAAGAAAGTAAGGTAGACAAAAAAATCCTTCTTTTTCCGCTCAATCAAAAATCCTCCAATTCTCAAAGGAGAATAGAAGAAATCATACTTTCATACAATATCTTAATTGAATTATATGTAATGATCAATAAATTCAGTTGAATTCTAGATATACACATGTAAAAATCCTAGCACGAATCTATAATCCATTTTATAAAGAATAAAGATTTTCTATAGATAGTTGGACTGGAATTGACGAACACTTAATACCAATATTATTCTTTATTAGTATTAGTGTCCAATAAAAATATAAATGGGGCGTAGCCAAGTGGTAAGGCAACGGGTTTTGGTCCCGCTATTCGGAGGTTCGAATCCTTCCGTCCCAGAGCATATCCATTGTATTCGAATACAGCTTTTTTGTTCAACAAGGTTATGTTTCAAGGTCTAATATTGGCTAGAATATGATTCTTCTTTATTTTCTGATTTTGAATGATTCTTTTCTGACTCATATCTCAGTTTGTGACAAACTGAACTAAATCGAGTTCAAATGACAGGCAAATCTAACTGAATCCATTTGTGATCCAGATAAGATGGGACATAGATCACAGTTGCAGAAAGATTACTTAACCTCAGGGTAAATAAAATATGAAAATCCATATAAAACGAGGAAGTGCTTAGCCTAGGAAGTGCTTAGCCTATAGGTATGTATTGTTATCCTATTTCAGTGACAATAGTCTTTCTATTTTTGTGAAAAAAAAAATTGCATACCTAAAATAGAATATTTAAATTGAAATATTTAACAATGATATTGATTTTTATTTATTTAGCTTATTTGCTTTAAATCATTGACAGTTCGATTCGAAAAGAAAGAGAGATTTCTCTTTCTTATGATAATCAAATGTAGTCTTTACTGTAAAACTTGACTCAAATAATCATATAGAAACAGGAAACTTTTGCAATTATCAAGATTTGTAATGATTCCTTATGGGTTGAATCTTTGGGAAGTTGGAAATGGGTCAGTCTATCTTATTGAGTCACTTGAAGAGGCAGAGTCAAACAGAATTTCTTTATTCCGGTTTTTTCTGTTAGTTATGTTATTTCTATATTTCGATTTCTGGATATTGCTGTTAGATATTTTTTTGAGATATAGATTTATAGAAAAATGTTCCATTCATATAATAAAAGCCGGGGTCTTGCTAAGATTTCTTCAGAAAACTATTTCTTATCTATGTAGATAAGAAAAAATATAAATGACTACGGCTCTGTACCGACTGAACCAATGACTATTCATGATTCCATAATTGAATCAATTCCATACTGGTTTCAAATTAGAGGAATGTTATGGTAAAACTTCGTTTAAAACGATGTGGTAGAAAGCAACGTGCGACTTGAAGGACACGATCCGGTGTGGATTCTTATTATTACATCCACCATTTTATATAGGAATGAAGGTGCTCTTGGCTCGACATCGTTTGTTCTATTCTACTAGAAACCTTCTTTTTTTATTAGGTTGTAATGTAAATAGTTCATGATGGAGCTCGAGTAGAAAGTATTGATTAATTTCTCAGGGACAACGATCTAGGGTTAATGCCAATCAATAAATTGCAACAACTTCGTAAGTATATCTTCGATATAGAAATCAAAAGGATCCGATTCGAGCAAATTTTAAATTCAAAAAAAATAGTGGAACGGCTAAAACTTTTTCGATCCACAGTGTATCGCGCGCGAATCAACCATCGGTCTGATTCTTTGATAGAAAGAAATCACAAAAGGGGTATGTTGCTACCATTTTGAAAGGATTAAGAAGCACCGAAGTAATGTCTAAACCCAATGATTTAAAACAAAAATAAAGGATCCCAGAACAAGGAAACACCATTTCAATTGTCTCAATAACCGGATCCGAATAAAGAATAAAAATAGATGATTTGAAACGAGACAAAAAGGGGGGTTAAAGACCACTCAATAAAAAAATATCTTAAAGACAAATCTTTAAGATATTTGAGAATTATTCAACTTGAGTTATGAGTACAAATGATTTTTCTTTTTCAGGAAGAAAGATAAATAAAAATGACTATGAGTTAAATTAAAAGCTAATTTCTTTTACGAATTTATTTACTATTTATTAGAATCCATAGACAAAAGACAAAACTTCGAATCATTTTTTCTCGAGCCGTAGGAGGAGAAAACTTCGTATACGGTTCTAGGGGGGGGTTCTTTTTCATCTACATCTATCCCGATGAGCCGTCTATCGAATCGTTGCAATTGATGTTCGATCCCGAAGAGAAGGAAGAGATCTTCGGAAAGTGGGTTTTTATGATCCGATCAAGAATCAAACTTATTTAAACGTTCCCGCTATTCTCTATTTCCTTGAAAAAGGCGCTCAGCCTACAGGAACTGTTCAGGATATTTTAAAAAAGGCAGAGGTTTTTAAGGAACTTTGCCCTAATCAAACGAAAGAAAATTAAATTAAGGAAATCAAAACTCAGGGTAGGATAGTGATTTCTATATAACTTTGGATATCTTTTCTATACTATGTTTTTTATTTTCTTTCTTTTCTTGCTCTATTCCTCTCTATTTATCATTGCTTTTATAGAATCCCATATTTTCGAATGAAA